GCTAGCGTAGCTTAATACAAAGCATAACACTGAAGATGTTAAGATGGGCCCTGAGAAGCTCCGCATGCACAAAGGCATGGTCCTGACCTTATTATTAGCTTTAACCCAACTTACACATGCAAGTCTCCGCAGCCCCGTGAGTATGCCCTTAATCCCCTGCCCGGGGACGAGGAGCGGGCATCAGGCACAAATTTTTAGCCCAAGACGCCTGGCCAAGCCACACCCCCAAGGGAATTCAGCAGTGATAAATATTAAGCCATAAGTGAAAACTTGACTCAGTCAGGGTTAAAAGGGCCGGTAAAACTCGTGCCAGCCACCGCGGTTAAACGAGAGGCCCCAGTTAATAATACACGGCGTAAAGGGTGGTTAAGGAAAGCATGGTAATAAAGCCGAATGGCCCTTTGGCTGTCATACGCTTCTAGGTGTCCGAAGCCCAACATACGAAAGTAACTTTAGTAAAACCCACCTGACCCCACGAAAGCTGAGAAACAAACTGGGATTAGATACCCCACTATGCTCAGCCGTAAACCCAGACGTCCAGCTACAATTAGACGTCCGCCCGGGTACTACGAGCATTAGCTTGAAACCCAAAGGACCTGACGGTGCCTTAGACCCCCCTAGAGGAGCCTGTTCTAGAACCGATAACCCTCGTTAAACCTCACCACTTCTAGCCACCCCAGCCTATATACCGCCGTCGTCAGCTTACCCTGTGAAGGAAATAAAAGTAAGCAAGATGGGCACAGCCCAGAACGTCAGGTCGAGGTGTAGCGTACGAAGCGGGAAGAAATGGGCTACATTTTCTACAATAGAACACTACGGACATGCAACATGAAATAGTGCTTGAAGGAGGATTTAGTAGTAAAAAGGAAGCAGAGTGTCCTTTTGAACCCGGCTCTGAGGCGCGTACACACCGCCCGTCACTCTCCCCTGTCAAAATGCAGTAAAGTTACCTAACACTAAAGCACTGACAAGGGGAGGCAAGTCGTAACATGGTAAGTGTACCGGAAGGTGCACTTGGATTAAATTCAGGGCGTGGCTGAGTTAGTTAAGCATCTCACTTACACCGAGAAGACATCCATGCAAATTGGATCACCCTGAGCCAACCAGCTAGCTTGATTATTAATATAATTTAACAATATTCATAACAAAACATGGCTTAACATTACAAACTAAACCATTTTTTTGCCTAAGTACGGGAGACGGAAAAGGTTCAACTTAAAGCAATAGAGAAAGTACCGCAAGGGAAAGCTGAAAGAGAAATGAAATAACCCATATAAGCAATGAAAAACAAAGACTAAACCTTGTACCTTTTGCATCATGATTTAGCCAGTACCCTCAAGCAAAGAGAACTTTAGTTTGACGCCCCGAAACCAGGTGAGCTACCCCGAGACAGCCTATGTTAATCTAGGGCCAACCCGTCTCTGTGGCAAAAGAGTGGGAAGAGCTCCGGGTAGAAGTGACAGACCTACCGAACCTGGTGATAGCTGGTTGCCTGAGAAATGGATAGAAGTTCAGCCTCGTATTACCCCAAACCAAAGAACATATCACTAAGGTAATTAGAGATACATACGAGAGTTAGTTAAAGGGGGTACAGCCCCTTTAACAAAGGATACAACCTTTACAGGAGGATAAAGATCATAATATATAAAACATACTGTTCTAGTGGGCCTAAAAGCAGCCACCTAAACAGAAAGCGTTAAAGCTCAGACAGAAAAAAGTTTATTATACCGATAAAAAATCTTACTCCCCTAATTATATCAGGCCAGCCCATGCCAACATGGGAGAGATTATGCTAAAATGAGTAACAAGAAGACCTGCTCTTCTCCCAGCACAAGTGTAAACCAGATCGGACAAACCGCTGGAACTTAACGAACCCAACCCAAGAGGGTAATGTGAATAATATTAGACCTCAGGAAAAACTCACATCTGAATAATCGTTAACCCCACACTGGCGTGCTACTTTAAGGGAAAGACTAAAAGAAGGGGAAGGAACTCGGCAAACACAAGCCTCGCCTGTTTACCAAAAACATCGCCTCCTGCAACTGGATTGAGTATAGGAGGTCCAGCCTGCCCAGTGACTACGGGTTCAACGGCCGCGGTATTTTGACCGTGCAAAGGTAGCGCAATCACTTGTCTCTTAAATAGAGACCTGTATGAATGGCTAGACGAGGGCTTAACTGTCTCCCCCCTCCAGTCAGTGAAATTGATCTATCCGTGCAGAAGCGGGTTTAACTATACAAGACGAGAAGACCCTTTGGAGCTTAAGGTACAAAGTTCAACCACGTTAAACGACTACACAAAAAGCAAGAACTTAGTGGCGAGTGAAATTTTACCTTCGGTTGGGGCGACCACGGAGGAGAAAAAAGCCTCCGAGTGGACTGGGCCAAATCCCAAAGCCAATAGATACATCTATAAGCCGCAGAACATCTGACCAATAATGATCCGGCCGAAAAGCCGATCAACGAACCAAGTTACCCTAGGGATAACAGCGCAATCCTCTCCCAGAGTCCATATCGACGAGGGGGTTTACGACCTCGATGTTGGATCAGGACATCCTAATGGTGCAGCCGCTATTAAGGGTTCGTTTGTTCAACGATTAAAGTCCTACGTGATCTGAGTTCAGACCGGAGCAATCCAGGTCAGTTTCTATCTGTAGCGCTACTTTTCCTAGTACGAAAGGATCGGAAAAGAGGGGCCTATACTTTAGGCATGCCCCACCCCTAATTGATGAAAACAAATAAATTAAGTAAAGGGAGGGCTAAAACCCCTACCGTCCGAAATAAGGACATACTGGGGTGGCAGAGCATGGTAAATTGCGAAAGGCCTAAGCCCTTTAAACCAGAGGTTCAAGTCCTCTTCCCAGTTTATGCTAAACACTCTAATAAATCACCTAATTAATCCCCTTGCCTATATTGTTCCGGTCCTATTAGCTGTGGCCTTCCTGACTCTACTTGAACGAAAAGTTTTGGGTTACATACAACTACGAAAAGGACCTAATGTAGTAGGACCTTACGGACTGCTACAACCTATCGCCGATGGACTCAAATTATTTATTAAAGAACCCGTCCGCCCTTCTACCTCATCCCCCTTCCTCTTCTTAGCAACCCCCATCCTTGCACTGACCCTTGCTATAACTCTATGGGCACCTATGCCAATGCCCTACCCTGTCGTTGACCTTAATCTAGGCATCCTATTCATTTTGGCCTTATCAAGCCTGGCGGTATACTCTATTCTCGGGTCCGGATGAGCATCAAATTCAAAATATGCACTAATTGGGGCCCTACGGGCAGTAGCTCAAACAATTTCATATGAAGTAAGCCTTGGACTTATCCTTCTTTCCGTTATTATCTTTTCCGGAGGTTATACTCTTCAGACATTCAATACAGCCCAAGAAAGTATCTGGTTACTAGCTCCTGCATGACCTCTAGCCGCAATATGATATATTTCTACCCTAGCAGAAACCAACCGAGCACCCTTCGATCTCACCGAGGGTGAGTCAGAACTTGTCTCCGGATTCAATGTAGAGTATGCAGGAGGACCTTTCGCACTGTTTTTCCTCGCCGAGTATGCTAATATTTTACTTATAAATACCCTGTCAGCCGTATTATTTCTGGGAACATCCAATTTTACAGGGATGCCTGAACTGACGACAATTGGGCTAATAGTTAAGGCCGCATTTCTTTCAGTAATATTCCTATGAGTCCGGGCCTCTTACCCACGATTTCGGTATGATCAACTTATGCACCTGGTGTGGAAAAACTTCCTCCCCTTAACACTAGCCCTTGTCCTATGGCACATCTCTCTCCCTATCGCCCTGGCTGGCCTTCCACCCCAGCTGTAATTAAGGAACTGTGCCCGAATGCCCAGGGACCACTTTGATAGAGTGGCTAATAGGGGTTAAAATCCCCTCAGTTCTTAGAAAGAAGGGGGTCGAACCCATGCCCAAGAGATCAAAACTCTTAGTGCTTCCTCTACACCACTTTCTAGATGGGGTCAGCTAAATAAGCTTTCGGGCCCATACCCCGAAAATGACGGTTAAACTCCCTCCTCCATCAATGAACCCCTACGTATTAACAGTCCTACTATCCAGCCTGGGACTGGGAACTACCCTCACCTTTGCTAGCTCCCACTGGCTACTAGCTTGAATGGGCCTGGAAGTCAACACCCTGGCAATTATTCCCCTAATAGCACAACATCATCATCCCCGCGCAGTAGAAGCAACTACAAAGTATTTCTTAACCCAAGCCACCGCAGCAGCCATGATCCTATTCGCAAGCACAACAAATGCCTGAATCACAGGACAATGGGACATCAACAGCATATCAAACCCCATCGCCAGCACAATAATCATCACCGCCTTAGCACTTAAAATTGGATTAGCACCCATACATTTCTGAATGCCCGAAGTCCTACAAGGATTAGATCTTTTAACAGGCCTAATTCTCTCGACCTGGCAAAAACTTGCACCACTTACCCTCATTATCCAAACAGCACAAGCTATTGACCCCATACTATTAACAGCCTTAGGACTAGCGTCCACCCTGATTGGGGGATGAGGAGGCCTGAACCAGACCCAACTCCGAAAAATTCTAGCCTACTCCTCAATCGCCCATATAGGTTGAATAATTATTGTTTTACAGTATGCCCCCCAACTTACCCTACTTGCACTATTGACATATATCATTATAACATCTGCAGCCTTCCTTACCCTAAAAATCTCGTCCACCACTAAAGTCAGCACCCTTGCAGTCGCATGGTCTAAAAATCCCACCCTGACTGCGACCACTGCCCTAGTACTACTTTCACTAGGAGGACTGCCCCCGCTTACGGGGTTTATACCAAAATGGTTAATTTTACAAGAGCTGACAAAACAAAATCTTCCCCTCACCGCCACAATTATAGCCCTAGCTGCCCTTCTCAGCCTATACTTTTATTTACGACTATGTTATGCCATAACACTTACAATGTCCCCTAATACTATCCCTGCAATCACCCCCTGACGAACCCAAACAACTCAGACCTCTTTGCCCCTCGCCATGTTTGTCACAATGACACTTGGCCTTCTCCCACTGACACCCACCATCATAACACTTGTTAGCTAGGGACTTAGGATAGCATCAGACCAAGGACCTTCAAAGCCCTAAGCAGAAGTGAAAATCTTCTAGTCCCTGATAAGACCTACAAGAGTTTATCTTGCATTTTCTAATTGCAAATCAAATGTTTTTATTAAACTAAGGCCTTTCTAGATGGGAAGGCCTCGATCCTACAAACTCTTAGTTAACAGCTAAGCGCTCAAGCCAGCGAGCATCCATCTACTTTTCCCGCCGTTTAACGGGGAAAGGCGGGAAAAGCCCCGGCAGGGTATTATTCTACGTCTCCGGATTTGCAATCCAGTGTGTTTCTACACCACGCGGCTGTGATAGGAAGAGGACTCAAACCTCTGTCTTCGGGGCTACAACCCACCGCCTAAACGCTCGGCTACCCTACCTGTGGCAATTACGCGATGATTCTTTTCTACAAACCACAAAGACATTGGTACCCTTTATCTTGTATTTGGTGCCTGAGCTGGGATAGTGGGGACTGCCCTAAGCCTCCTTATTCGAGCTGAATTAAGCCAACCCGGATCCCTTTTAGGCGATGATCAAATTTATAATGTTATTGTTACCGCCCACGCCTTCGTAATAATTTTCTTTATAGTAATGCCAATTCTTATCGGCGGGTTTGGAAACTGACTTGTTCCACTAATGATTGGTGCACCTGATATAGCATTCCCACGAATAAATAACATAAGCTTCTGACTTCTTCCCCCATCATTCCTGCTACTACTAGCCTCTTCTGGGGTTGAAGCCGGCGCTGGGACAGGGTGAACAGTATACCCACCCCTCGCAGGTAATCTCGCTCATGCAGGAGCATCAGTAGACTTAACAATCTTCTCACTCCACCTGGCGGGTGTATCATCAATCCTAGGGGCAGTTAACTTTATTACCACAATTATTAACATGAAACCCCCAGCAATTTCCCAATATCAAACGCCCCTCTTTGTATGAGCCGTATTGGTAACAGCTGTCCTTCTCCTACTATCACTGCCGGTCCTAGCTGCCGGAATTACAATACTACTTACAGACCGTAATCTTAATACTACCTTCTTCGACCCGGCGGGAGGGGGAGACCCAATCTTATACCAACACTTATTCTGATTCTTCGGCCACCCTGAAGTCTACATTCTTATTTTACCTGGATTTGGTATTATTTCACATGTCGTCGCTTACTACGCAGGTAAAAAAGAACCATTTGGTTACATGGGAATAGTCTGAGCTATGATGGCTATTGGTCTCCTTGGATTTATTGTTTGAGCCCACCACATGTTCACTGTCGGAATAGACGTGGACACCCGAGCCTACTTTACATCCGCAACAATGATTATTGCCATCCCAACTGGCGTAAAAGTATTTAGCTGACTTGCCACACTTCATGGGGGCTCTATCAAATGAGAGACTCCTATGTTATGGGCTCTAGGGTTCATTTTCCTCTTCACAGTAGGAGGACTAACAGGAATCGTGTTAGCCAACTCATCACTCGATATTGTTCTCCACGACACGTATTACGTAGTTGCCCACTTCCATTATGTACTATCAATAGGTGCCGTATTTGCCATCATGGCAGCCTTCGTTCACTGGTTCCCACTGTTCTCAGGATATACCTTAAATGATACCTGAACAAAAATCCACTTCGGCATCATATTTATTGGTGTTAACCTTACGTTCTTCCCACAACATTTCCTAGGCCTAGCAGGAATGCCGCGACGATATTCAGATTACCCAGACGCCTACGCGCTATGAAATACAGTATCATCTATTGGGTCGCTTATTTCACTAGTAGCAGTAATCATGTTCCTATTTATTCTTTGAGAAGCCTTTGCCGCAAAACGGGAGGTATCCTCAGTAGAACTAACCATGACAAACGTAGAATGACTCCACGGCTGCCCTCCGCCTTACCACACATTCGAGGAGCCAGCATTTGTACAAGTTCAATCAAACTAACGAGAAAGGGAGGAATTGAACCCCCATGTACTGGTTTCAAGCCAGTCACATAACCACTCTGTCACTTTCTTATAAAGACATTAGTAAAATGTGCATATTACATCACCTTGTCGAGGTGAAATTGCAGGTTAAACCCCTGTATGTCTTAAACCACAGGCTTAATGGCACATCCCACACAACTAGGATTCCAAGACGCGGCATCACCCGTTATAGAAGAACTTCTTCACTTCCATGATCACGCCCTAATAATTGTACTCTTAATTAGTATCCTAGTACTCTATATTATTATTGCAATGGTCTCAACTAAACTCACTAATAAATATATTTTAGACTCCCAAGAAATCGAGATTGTATGGACAGTTCTCCCGGCTGTAATTCTAGTTATAATTGCCCTCCCCTCCCTCCGTATTCTCTATCTTATAGATGAAATTAATGACCCACACTTAACAATTAAAGCCATAGGGCACCAATGATATTGAAGCTACGAGTACACGGACTACGAAGACCTAGGATTTGACTCATACATAATTCCGACTCAAGATCTTACCCCTGGACAATTCCGTCTCCTGGAAACCGATCACCGAATAGTAGTTCCAATGGAGTCGCCAGTTCGTGTTTTAGTGTCCGCAGAAGACGTATTACACTCTTGAGCCGTCCCCTCTTTAGGCGTAAAAATAGACGCAGTGCCCGGCCGATTAAATCAGACTGCCTTCATCGCCTCACGCCCCGGTGTATTCTATGGACAATGCTCTGAAATCTGCGGAGCTAATCACAGCTTTATGCCTATTGTTGTAGAAGCTGTTCCACTAGAACACTTCGAAAGCTGATCCTCATTAATACTAGAAGACGCCTCACTAGAAAGCTAATTATTGGACAAAGCGTTGGCCTTTTAAGCCAAAGTTTGGTGACTACCGACCACCTCTAGTGAAATGCCTCAACTCAACCCCAACCCTTGATTCGCAATCCTAGTATTTTCATGAATCGTTTTCCTCACCATTATTCCAACCAAAATTTTAAATCACACCGCACCAAACGAGCCAACACCCATAAGTGAAGAAAAACATAAAACTGAACCCTGAAACTGACCATGATAGTGAGCTTCTTCGATCAATTCGCAAGTCCATCCTTCCTAGGAATTCCACTTATTGCCATTGCAATTGCACTACCATGAGTGCTATTTCCAACACCGCCCTCTCGATGAGTAAACAATCGACTTATCACTGTCCAAACATGATTTATTAACCGATTTACTAATCAACTTATATTACCACTAAACATCGGAGGTCATAAATGAGCACTTCTACTAGCCTCATTAATAGTATTCCTTATTACTATCAACATGTTAGGCCTTCTCCCATATACCTTCACACCCACAACACAGCTATCGCTAAACATAGGACTTGCTGTACCACTATGACTTGCCACAGTCATCATCGGCATGCGAAATCAACCAACAGTTGCTCTCGGACATCTTCTGCCAGAAGGAACCCCTATCCCACTAATCCCTGTACTAATTATCATCGAGACAATTAGCCTGTTTATCCGGCCCTTAGCACTTGGGGTCCGACTTACGGCCAACTTAACCGCAGGTCATCTACTAATTCAATTAATCGCTACAGCCGTGTTCGTACTGCTGCCTATAATACCAACAGTGGCAATTCTCACCGCCACGGTGCTTTTCCTATTAACACTTCTAGAAGTCGCAGTAGCCATAATTCAAGCCTACGTATTTGTACTTCTCCTAAGTCTATATCTACAAGAAAACGTCTAATGGCCCACCAAGCACATGCATATCACATGGTTGATCCAAGCCCATGACCACTAACCGGAGCCGTCGGTGCTCTTCTAATAACATCCGGCCTAGCAATCTGGTTCCACTTCCACTCAATAACACTAATAACTCTTGGACTAGTTCTTCTGCTTCTCACAATATTCCAATGATGACGTGACATTATTCGAGAAGGGACCTTCCAAGGACACCACACACCACCAGTACAAAAAGGGTTACGCTATGGTATAATTCTGTTTATCACTTCTGAGGTGTTCTTCTTCCTAGGTTTCTTTTGAGCCTTTTATCACTCAAGTTTGGCACCAACACCTGAATTAGGGGGGTGCTGACCCCCTACGGGCATTACTACCCTAGACCCATTTGAGGTACCACTCCTTAATACGGCTGTATTATTAGCATCTGGGGTGACAGTCACGTGAGCCCACCACAGTATTATGGAAGGTGAACGAAAACAAGCCATCCAATCGCTCGCACTTACAATCATTCTAGGCCTCTATTTTACTGCCCTTCAAGCTATAGAGTACTATGAAGCACCTTTTACGATTGCAGACGGGGTATACGGCTCCACCTTCTTTGTAGCTACGGGATTCCATGGACTACATGTTATCATTGGATCAACCTTCCTAGCTGTATGCCTTCTACGCCAAATTCAATATCACTTTACATCTGAACACCACTTCGGCTTTGAAGCCGCTGCCTGATACTGACACTTTGTCGACGTAGTCTGACTATTCCTTTACGTGTCCATTTACTGATGAGGCTCATATCTTTCTAGTATTAAAGTTAGTACAAGTGACTTCCAATCATTTAGTCTTGGTTAAATCCCAGGGAAAGATAATGAACCTAATTACAACTATTTTAATTATTACAGTAGTATTATCATCAATTCTAGCATTTGTATCCTTCTGATTGCCACAAATGACCCCTGACGCAGAGAAACTCTCCCCATATGAGTGCGGATTTGATCCACTGGGCTCTGCCCGACTGCCTTTTTCCATTCGATTCTTCCTAGTAGCAATCCTATTCCTATTGTTTGACCTAGAAATTGCCCTCCTACTCCCCCTACCCTGAGGAGATCAACTCCACAGCCCAACCGGAACATTCTTTTGAGCTACCGCAGTCTTGGTATTACTAACCCTTGGGTTAGTCTATGAGTGAATCCAAGGAGGCCTAGAATGAGCAGAATAGGGAGTTAGTCCAAATAAGACCTCTGATTTCGGCTCAGAAAACTATGGTTAAAATCCATAACCCCCTTATGACACCAGTACACTTTAGCTTTAGCTCAGCCTTTATGTTAGGGCTCATAGGATTAGCATTTCACCGTACGCATTTGCTATCTGCACTATTATGTCTAGAAGGTATAATATTGTCCCTATTTATTGCCCTAGCTCTATGAGCCCTGCAGTTCGAGTCAACAAGCTTTTCTGCAACCCCCCTACTGCTTCTAGCGTTTTCCGCCTGCGAAGCAAGCGCTGGTCTTGCACTCCTAGTAGCCACAGCTCGGACCCACGGCACCGACCGCCTGCAAAACCTTAATCTCCTACAATGCTAAAAGTATTAATTCCCACAATCATAATATTTCCAACAATTTGAATGATCCCCTCCAAATGACTATGAACAGCTACAACCACTCACAGTCTTTCAATTGCCTTAATTAGCCTCACCTGATTTAAATGCACATCAGAAACTGGGTGAACTACATCCAGCCTATACATAGCAACAGACCCCCTCTCCACTCCCCTCTTAGTTCTGACATGTTGACTACTTCCCTTAATAATTTTAGCCAGCCAAAACCATATTAACCCCGAGCCAGTCAGCCGACAACGCCTTTATATTACCCTCCTCACCTCACTGCAAACTTTCCTTATTATAGCATTCGGAGCCACAGAGATCATTATATTTTATATCATGTTTGAAGCTACACTTATTCCTACTCTCATCATTATTACTCGATGAGGTAACCAAACTGAACGCCTCAGCGCGGGAACCTACTTCCTATTTTATACCCTAGCCGGATCCCTACCACTCTTAGTCGCCTTACTTCTTCTCCAAAAATCTACAGGAACCTTATCCATGTTAGTTATTCAGTATACCCAACCGCTGCTGCTAAACTCTTGAGGCCACAAAATCTGGTGAGCGGGCTGCCTAATCGCCTTTCTTGTGAAAATGCCACTGTATGGAGTACACCTATGATTACCAAAAGCACATGTAGAGGCCCCTGTCGCAGGATCCATAGTACTAGCAGCAGTTCTGCTAAAACTAGGCGGATATGGCATAATACGGATAATAGTAATGCTAGACCCCCTCTCTAAGGAACTAATTTACCCCTTTATTATCTTGGCATTATGAGGTATCATCATGACAGGATCTATTTGTCTACGACAAACAGACCTCAAATCATTGATCGCCTACTCCTCTGTAAGTCATATAGGATTAGTAGCCGGAGGGATTCTGATCCAAACCCCATGGGGATTTTCAGGCGCAATCATTCTTATAATTGCCCACGGCTTAGTGTCCTCCATACTATTCTGCCTAGCTAACACGGCTTACGAACGAACCCATAGTCGAACAATAGTCCTTGCCCGAGGATTACAAGTCATTTTTCCATTAACGGCCGTCTGGTGATTTATCGCCAACCTAGCTAACCTAGCTCTACCACCCCTCCCTAACCTAATAGGAGAGCTTATAATCATTACAACCCTTTTTAACTGATCACCCTGAACCATTGCACTTACAGGATTAGGCACACTAATTACCGCAGGCTACTCCCTCTACATGTTCTTAATATCTCAGCGCGGCCCAACACCTAGCCACATCATAAAACTCCCCCCATTTCACACCCGGGAACACTTATTAATGGCCCTTCACCTTATCCCAGTGATTCTTCTCATAACAAAACCAGAGCTCATGTGAGGATGGTGCTACTAGTAAGTATAGTTTAACTAAAATATTAGATTGTGATTCTAAAGACAGGGGTTGAAGTCCCCTTACTCACCAAGGAAGGACAGACATCAGTAAGTACTGCTAATCCTTATGCACCGAGGTTAAAGTCCTCGGCTTCCTTACGCTTTTGAAGGATAACAGCTCATCCATTGGTCTTAGGAACCAAAAACTCTTGGTGCAAATCCAAGCAGAAGCTATGAATCTGACAGCCCTAATAATATCATCCTCACTTATTTTAGTATTCGCAGCCCTTATCTCCCCCCTACTGACAACACTAAATCCAAACCCCCAAAAACAACAATGAGCAGATACACATGTCAAGACTGCAGTCACCACCGCATTTTTCATTAGCCTCCTTCCTCTCATAATTTTCCTTGATCAAGGGGTGGAAAGTATTACTACAACCTGACATTGAATAAATACACAAGTATTTGACGCCAACATCAGCTTCAAATTTGACCACTACTCCCTAATCTTTACCCCTATTGCCTTGTACGTCACCTGATCAATCCTAGAATTCGCGTTATGATATATGCACTCTGACCCTAACATAAACCGATTCTTTAAGTATTTACTACTCTTTCTAGTAGCCATAATTACGCTTGTTACAGCTAATAATATATTTCAACTATTCATCGGCTGAGAAGGGGTCGGGATCATGTCCTTTTTACTAATCGGTTGGTGACATGGACGAGCAGACGCCAACACAGCCGCCCTTCAAGCTGTTATTTATAACCGCGTAGGGGATATCGGACTAATTTTAGCCATAGCCTGACTAGCAATAAACTTGAACTCCTGAGAAATTCAACAAATCTTTTTCCTATCAAAAGACTTTGATATAACGGTCCCCTTAATGGGACTTATCCTTGCAGCAACAGGAAAGTCGGCCCAGTTTGGCCTACATCCGTGGCTCCCCTCTGCCATGGAGGGCCCTACGCCGGTTTCTGCCCTACTCCACTCTAGCACTATGGTTGTTGCAGGCATCTTCCTATTAATCCGCCTCCACCCGCTCATAGAAAACAACCAGTTAGCACTAACAATCTGTTTATGCCTAGGTGCACTAACCACTTTATTTACAGCCACCTGTGCCCTCACCCAAAATGATATCAAGAAGATTGTAGCCTTCTCAACATCCAGCCAGCTTGGTTTAATAATAGTAACAATTGGACTAAATCAGCCACAACTAGCATTTCTTCACATTTGTACACACGCATTCTTCAAGGCTATACTATTTCTGTGTTCAGGATCTATTATCCACAGCCTGAACGATGAACAGGACATTCGAAAAATGGGAGGCCTTCACAAGCTTATGCCTGCTACCTCAACCTATCTTACGATCGGCAGCCTAGCACTAACAGGCACCCCCTTCTTAGCCGGGTTCTTCTCGAAGGACGCGATTATTGAAGCCCTAAACACCTCCTACCTTAACGCCTGGGCCCTAACCCTAACACTGATCGCCACCTCATTTACCGCAGTCTACAGCTTCCGAGTTGTATACTTTGTAACTATAGGATCCCCCCGATTTCTACCGCTCTCCCCTATTAACGAGAATAACCCCCTAGTCATTAACCCCTTAAAACGGCTTGCCTGAGGAAGTATTGTTGCAGGGCTCATTATTACTACCAACTTCTTACCCCTAAACACCCCTGTTATAACAATACCTTCAACCCTGAAAATAGCAGCCCTAATTGTAACTATTATCGGACTCCTGGTGGCCATAGAACTTGCAAACATAACCAATAAACAGGTTAAAATCACCCCAAAAATCCACGCCCATAACTTTTCAAATATACTTGGCTACTTTCCTGCACTAGTACACCGCCTATCCCCAAAAGCCAATTTAACTTTAGGGCAATCGATTGCCACCAAACTCGACCAGACATGATTCCAAACTGCAGGGCCAAAAGGACTATCACTTACTCAAATAATGATATCAAAAGTGATGAATGATATCCCACGAGGGATAATTAAAACATACTTAACCATTTTCCTTCTAACTATGACCCTAGCCATCCTCCTAGTTCTTATTTAAACTGCCCGAAGAGTACCCCGGCTTAACCCCCGGGTTAACTCCAACACCACAAGCAATGTTAAAAGCAACACCCACGCACAAATAACTAACATTGCACCCCCAAGAGAATACATCATAGCCACACCTCCAACATCCCCCCGTAATATAGAAAACTCCTTAAGTCCATCAATAACTACTCAAGAGCCCTCATATCAGCCACCTCAGAATACCCCCGCTATCAAAACGACCCCTGCCAGATAAATTAACACATACCCTGCTACCGAGCGGCTGCCCCAAGCCTCCGGAAAAGGCTCAGCAGCCAAAGCTGCCGAGTAAGCAAATACTACAAGTATTCCCCCTAAATAAATTAAAAACAAAACTAGGGATAGGAAAGAACCCCCGCAGCTAACCAGCACCCCACACCCAACCCCAGCTGCTACTACCAAACCTAAAGCAGCAAAATAGGGTGTGGGATTAGATGCGACAGCAATTAAGCCCACGATTAAAGCTACCAACAACAAAAACGCAAAATAGGTCATAATTCTTGCTCGGATTTTAACCGAGACCGATGACTTGAAGAACCACCGTTGTAGTTCAACTACAAGAACAATAATGGCAAGCCTACGAAAAACCCACCCACTAATAAAAATCGCTAATGACGCACTAGTCGACCTTCCAACACCGTCTAATATTTCAGCGCTATGAAACTTTGGATCTCTCCTAGGGTTATGTTTAATTACCCAAATCCTTACGGGATTATTCTTAGCCATGCACTACACCTCCGATATCTCAACTGCATTCTCATCAGTCACCCATATTTGCCGGGACGTTAACTACGGCTGACTCATACGAAATTTACATGCCAACGGCGCATCCTTCTTCTTCATCTGTCTTTACATGCACATTGCACGAGGGCTATACTATGGCTCATATCTTTATAAAGAGACCTGAAACATTGGTGTAGTATTATTTCTCCTAGTTATAATGACAGCCTTTGTTGGCTACGTTCTGCCATGGGGACAAATGTCTTTCTGAGGTGCCACCGTAATCACAAACCTTCTTTCAGCAGTGCCCTACATAGGGGACACCCTTGTGCAGTGAATTTGAGGTGGCTTCTCAGTTGACAACGCAACCCTCACACGATTCTTCGCATTCCACTTCCTCCTGCCATTCGTCGTCGCCGGTGCAACTGTCCTACACTTACTCTTCCTACACGAAACAGGATCAAACAACCCCGCCGGACTAAACTCGGACGCAGACAAAATCTCTTTCCACCCATACTTCTCATACAAAGACCTTCTTGGATTTGTGGTCATACTACTAGCCCTTACCTCCCTAGCCTTATTCTCCCCTAACCTGCTAGGTGACCCAGAAAACTTTACCCCAGCAAACCCACTCGTAACGCCACCACATATTCAGCCAGAATGATATTTTCTATTTGCCTATGCCATCCTTCGTTCCATCCCAAATAAACTAGGAGGGGTTCTTGCACTATTATTCAGCATTCTCGTGCTAATAGTCGTGCCCATCTTACACACCTCAAAACAACGAGGACTAACTTTCCGACCTCTAACACAACTCCTATTCTGAACCCTGGTTGCAGATATAGTTATTCTGACATGAATTGGAGGCATACCCGTAGAACACCCATATATTATTATTGGGCAAGTCGCATCCATCTTATACTTTGCACTCTTTCTTGTGCTTATCCCACTAGCAGGATGAGTGGAAAATAAAGCATTGAAATGAGCCTGCCCTAGTAGCTTAGCTTGAAAGCATCGGTCTTGTAATCCGAAGATCGAGGGTTAAACCCCCTCCTAGCGCCCAGAAAAGGGAGATTTTAACTCCCACCCCTGGCTCCCAAAGCCAGAATTCTAAGTTAAACTATCTTCTGATGGTAATACACATGATAGTGCATACATGCACAATATCATGTGTTGTGTTAGTACATATATATGTATTATCACCATTCATTTATTTTAACCTAAAAGCAAGTACTAACGTTTAAGACTTACATAAATGAAATGTAAATTCCATAATAATTTTTGTTTAAATTAAATATGTTGTTATTCAGGACATTAATGAAATATTCAATTAAAATTCAAGTAACTTGCATATTCCGCAAGAGCCCACCATCCTGTGTATGTTAGGTATATTCTGCATGATAAGATCAGGGACACACGGTGTAACTAAGGTAAATTGTGAATTATTCCTTGTATCTGGTTTCTCTTTCAGGATCAGACGTATGAAGAATCCATCCGGTGTTACTTTTCCTTGCATCCGGTTACTGATGTGAGTACATACTCCGCATTAACCCCACATGCCGGGCATTCTTTTATATGCATAGGGGTTCTCTTTTTGGTTGCCTTTCATTTACATTTCAGAGTGCAGGCGCAATTAACATATCAAGGTTGTACATTTCCTTGCTAGAATTAATATAGGTCCATTATTAAAAGACATAACCGAAGAATAACATACTACTCAGTCAAGTGCATAACACATACATCTCTTCTTCCAACGACCCTTATATATATATGCCCCCCTTTTCGGCTTTTGCGCGACAAACCCCCCTACCCCCTACGCTCAGCAAATCCTGTTATCCTTGTCAAACCCCAAAAGCAAGGAAGGTTCGAGAACGTGCAGGCCACTGAGTTGAGATATGAGTTAGCCATTTGCATTACATATATACATGTGTATTGCATTTAATTGCTACGAAAATTTGCCAAAATATTAACCTAAAAAACTCTATTGCGGTCCCGACTAAATTTCTCAATGCTAAAAAATCGAACATAATTTTCCC